TAGGCATAATTAGCAATTCATTCTATAATTCTTCTCATTCCCCTTCGGGGAAAACGATCCCACAAAAAAAGGAATTGTACAGTACAAAATAACATAAAAACAGACTAATTGGAAAAAATGTGGTGTCCCCCTTTTGGACAAAGATAAAAAGATGAAATGAAATAGTTGAATCAGATTAGATTTCATTCCAATTTCGTAATATACCAATGACTATTACTATTTCATCTAAGTTGAATAACCAAGTTTCCTATGGATTTTGATAACTCAAGAAGTTTTGATTTGGTTATGATCCAAAAAGGAAAAGAATGGAATAATCATTCCATGATAAAATCAAATTCAAATAAAATATTTTTTGTTTGCATAACGTGTATGTGCCACACCATACAATTGAAATAGAAAGATTCGTCGGACGATTCATGAATTCCATGGGTTAGCTGATGAAAGAAGTTGTTGGTGATAAATATGCAATTGGAAAAGAAATCTCTTCTTATGGAACCGTCGGGCGGTCATACATGATCATACATGTACTACAATTAACTACAATTAAGATGAAGGACTCGCTATTCATTCGGGTTTTGGTCAAGAATAACATTCTGTAGGAGAGATGGCCGAGTGGTTAAAGGCGTAGCATTGGAACTGCTGTGTAGACTTTTGTTTACCGAGGGTTCGAATCCCTCTCTCTCCGTTTCTTTTCATCCATCAACGTTACCGACTACAATGTATCAAATACAATAAGAATTGATATCATTATTCTAATGATAAGACCCTTATTTAATAGACATTCTCTATCCCTAATTAATCCCTGTGATAGGTAAAATACAAATAGAGATATCGTATTGATATTGAAAAGAAGAAAAAAAATAAAAAGAATCCTATCGCCGATCTTTTTTTGATACGTGAATGAGACAGGGCACGAGGTACTCTATTTACTTCAGCGAAAAGAGTCAAAATTGGTATGAACCTTGCTTTTTTATTTTCGTTAGAATCAAGTCTGACGGGAATAATATTCTACGACCAACAACTCATTTATTTTCAGACCGATCCATTTACTATCTATTATTTGATTTACAAATCCTTTATATTGTAAGGAGTCAATAGTCAAATGGTTTGGCAATTCCCCGTGGGGGGATGAAACAAGATAATTTTGAATCAGAGCTTTCGATCTTTCTTTATCTTTCGTAGTAATAATATCTCGGGGTTTGCAACGATAACTTGGTATATCCACTATACGACCATTAACTAAAATGTGTCTATGGTTAACTAATTGTCTGGCTCCAGGAATGGTCGAAGCCATACCTAATCGAAAAAGGATGTTATCCAAACGCATCTCAAGTAGTTGTAGTAAAACCTGGCCTGTTGACCCTTTGGCTTTTCCAGCAATATGCACATATTTAAGTAATTGTCGCTCTGTCAGACCATAATGAAAACGCAATTTCTGTTTCTCTTCTAAACGAATACGATATTGTGATCTTTTTCCAGAGCGCAATTGGGTTTGAAGATCACTTCTGGATCTGGGTCTTTTACTAGTTAGTCCCGGTAAAGCCCCCAGCCGGCGTATTTTTTTGAAACGAGGTCCTCGGTAACGAGACATATAAAGGCTCCTTTTTGATTCACTTTCATTTGACAAAAAAATATAAATTCAGACTGAACTAAAGGATCAGCAAAGCAAAACTCAATTTACTAAAGTCCTACAAAACAGAATAAAATAAATCTTATCAATATTCGGATTTTTTGTATATATAGGAAATTCAAGCGAAGGTTACATTTTCCAATTTCTTCTGTAGAGATCTAATTGTTCTAGTCAACTTTTTTATTCATAGCTATAGCTGCAAGTTACCATGACATAATAGATCGGTGACCCGGCATTTAGAGAAAGCGAGAGTAGAGATTTTCAATCATAGAAATCAAAAAATTGATAAAGAAAAAGAGCCGGCTATCGGAATCGAACCGATGACCATCGCATTACAAATGCGATGCTCTAACCTCTGAGCTAAGCGGGCGAATATAAGAGCAATAGTGTATAGGAAACTATCGGATCTTAGCTATTACCTAGTGATTCTTCTTCTTTTTTTCATTTATTGATTTGATTATTTCAATTTCTTCTATTTATTAGTTATATATCTTAGATTATATTTAGATAATAGAAATTCAATTCCATATATCTATATTCTAGATATATATTAGATATATGAATTAGATGATATATATGAAAATAAGATATCAATATATCAATGGAATTAGGATTTGAAATGAAAAAAAAAAAGAATGAATATCGACCGTTCCACTATTTCAAACCGCACTGTAAAAATGAGGGAGGAGGAAAGTCACATATATATGTGGGATATATCTATCCATATTGAATTGCGGATACATCAATGATAGAATCATTTCGTATTTAAACAAAGAGGTTTTCATCCAATAGAGATGAAATGATAGAATATAGAATAGGGGGTGGGCAAAAAAAGAAAATAGCAGCATACACTTTTTCGATATAGGAATCATTACCTAATGATTTCAATAGTGCCAAGATAAATGAAAGAGGTGGATGGAATTACCCTTGTCTCAAAGGAAAGGGGGATATGGCGAAATTGGTAGACGCTACGGACTTGATTGGATTGAGCCTTGGTATGGAAACCTGCTAAGTGGTAACTTCCAAATTCAGAGAAACCCTGGAACTAAAAATGGGCAATCCTGAGCCAAATCTTTGTTTTGAGAGAAAAGATGGAAAATGAGAATAATGAGAATAAAAGGGATAGGTGCAGAGACTCAATGGAAGCTGTTCTAACGAATGAAATTGACTACGTTACGTTAGTAGCTAAAATCCTTCTATTGAAATGACAGAAAGGAGAACCTTATATACCTAATACGTACGTATACATACTGACATAGCAAACGATTAATCACAACCCAAATCTTATATCGAATCCTATCCTCTACCTCTATATAGAATTAGAATACTATATTCTATATTCTTCATTCTTATTTCTATTTTATCTTATTTCTATTTTATATTAATATAATACTAATATAATACTATAAATAATAAGTATGAGTAATAGTATGATATGTGATATGGGATAAGGATCTATAGAAACCCTCTATTTCTATTCTCTATTAATTAGATTAATTAGAATGATAGAGATCAAAAAATATATGAAGAAATGAAGAGTTATTGTGAATCAATTCCAATCGAAGTTGAAAAAAGAATCGAATTCAAATATTCAGTGATCAAATGATTCATTCTAGAGTTTGCTAGATCTTTTGAAGATTAATCGGACGAGAATAAAGAGAGAGTCCTATTTTACATGTCAATACCGACAACAATGAAATTTATAGTAAGAGGAAAATCCGTCGAACTTTTAAATCGTGAGGGTTCAAGTCCCTCTATCCCCAATAAAAAGCCCATTTTACTTCCTCACTCTTTATTTATCCTCATCCTCTTTTTTTTCATCAGTGGCTCTGGATCAGTTTAAACAAAATGAAATATCTTTCTCATTTCATTCACTCTGTTCTTTCACAAAAGGATCCGAATAGGAATCCTCGTATCTTCTTCCAATCCAATCTCATTTGTTTTGTATAGTACGATATGAACATATATATGTTCAAGGAATTTCCGTTATTGAATCATTCATAGTCCATATATTTTTCCTGACATTTACAAAGAATGTCTTCTTTTTGAAGATCTAAGAAATTCAGGGGCTAGGTCCAATTTGTTAAGATTTTCTTTTTAAATTCTTTTCATTGACATAGATATAAGTACTCTGCTAGGATGATGCACGGGAAATGGTCGGGGTAGCTCAGTTGGTAGAGCAGAGGACTGAAAATCCTCGTGTCACCAGTTCAAATCTGGTTCCTGACACGTGAATAATGTATCGGATAGATATTCATACCTCATACAAATGAAATTAATTCATTGAGACGAGATATTCTTTACTTTCTTTTTCATTTTTCTTTTTTTCCTCTCTGTTCATACTTTTCTTATTCCAAAAGTATGTTAAAATTTCGTATAATAAGAAATTAGCTAAAAGGATTCAATGAAAGATTGGAAGGATAGAAATAGAAGGGATACACAGTACAAATAAACTCCGATTCTTCTCATTTTGCATTTCTTCATTTCGTCTCTTCTGTCTTTTCTTTCAATTTTCATATTTTTTTGTCACTCTTGCTCAAGTTACTTTCTGGGGTCCTCACTAAGTGATGCGCGCGGTCCAAAGTTCATGGTGCAGAATCATCCTATTGTTTCTGCTCATACGAAATGCATATTATATGATATCTTCCCGATTGGGGAATCGCAATGAGAGCCTCTTTTTCTTTTTTTTGATTTTAGCCCCTCCACAATACGAATGAAAGTCCAGTTACTCTGTTTCATCTAGAAGGGGAATGCCAAGATGCTCATTGATTGCTAAAAAAGGGGTTTTTTAGCAATCAATGAGCATCTTGGATTTCATAGAAATTGGGCGTAATATAGTCTTTACGTAAGGGCCAGCCTATCCAACTTTCAGGCATCAAGATACGTTTAAGGCGAGGATGATTCTCATAAGAAATTCCCAACATATCATAGGATTCCCGTTCCTGAAAATCAGCACTTCTCCAAATCCAGAAAACTGACGGGGTTTGAGGATTACTCCTGGGAGCAAATACTTTTATGCATACCTCTTCGGGTTTATCTATACCATACCGTATTTTCGTAAGGTGATACACACTAGCTAAAAATCCGCCTGGTGCTACATCATAGGCACACTGGGAGCGTAAATAATTGTAACCATATACATATGAAATGACAGCAATGGAATCCCAATCCTCGTTTTTTATTTGTAAAGTCTCTATTCCTCGGCAATCAAAGCCTAAAGATCTATGAATTAGATCATGCTTAACTAGCCAATCAGATAAATGAACCTGCATTTTCTTCATTTCTCCCACATTTTTATTTGTATGAATATTTCATATTGAAAATGAAATTGTTAATGATTGACCCGCTGTTTCTTATTCTGCACAAACGA